GAAGAGTTTTATTCTAGCTTGTAAATTAAATATTTAATTATATTACATGCATAACTTTAAATTGGTTGAAAATTATCTAAATGATAATTATTCATAGCGCAGTATTAAGTATTATTAATTATTAATTTTAGAGATAATAAATTTATTTATAGAGGACAAAATTCGTGCCAGCAGTTGCGGTTACACGATTCTCTAAATTTAGTTATATTAGTTTCAGTTAAAAATAAATTAATAATAAGTTTTTTAAATTTTGGTGGAATAATGTATAAATATGTATTTATTTTTATGTCTGAGAAACTTTTGTTTAAAACTAGGATTAGATACCCTATTATTAAAAGTGTAAATAAAATAACTAGATTATTAATAGTTATGATCTTTAAATTCAAAGAATTTGGCGGTAATTTATCTAATCAGAGGAATCTGTTTTGTAATCGATAGCCCACGATAGATTTCACTTTATATATATTTGTATACCTCTGTCAAGAATGTTTTATCAGAATAATTTTCATTAATTTTATTAATAAAATGTCAGGTCAAGGTGCAGTTAATTTTAAAGAAAGAATGGATTACATTATTATAAAAATGGATTATTTTCTATAATGAAAATCATGAAATTGGATTTGAAAGTAAAATTATTAAATATAATTTCTTGAATATAGGGTCTAAATTATGTACATATCGCCCGTCACTCCCACTATAAAGTTGGATAAGTCGTAACAAAGTAGCTGTACTGGAAAGTGTGGCTAGGGTGCAAATTAGAGCTTAGGAGGCATATTATTTACACTAATAAAAATTATTGATTTATCAATATAATTTGAATAATAATTTAAATTTATGATTAATTTATTGAGATTACTTTAAGTAAAAATAATTATTTAGTTTAAGTACCGCTTATGGAAAAAATGTTTTTAATTGAACTGTGAAGATTAAACAGTAAATATAAATAAGTAAAATTATAATTTGTACCTTTTGTATCAGGGTTAATTAATTATATATAAAAATTTATTTTTCCCGAATTATAGTGATTTAAGGTTATTTGTCAATTATTGTGATATAAATATTAATAAAATAATTTTAGTGATGAAACTTCTTTCGAACTATAATATTTCTGGTTTCTTAAGAATTAAATTTAATTTAAAATAAATATTATAACTTATATTTTAATATAAAGTTTTATATTTATTTAGTTATATTGAGGATAAGCTAAGTATAATTTCTATAATATTTTAAGTTTTAATTAATTAAATAGGCTTGCAATTAGCCTTTTTATGTGAGTAAGTTAAATTTTATTTTTTATTTAAATACATTTAATATATTTTAGGTATATATTAAGAAAATTAAATTAATAAAAGTATTTTTATTAAAATGATTAAATTAGTAAATTACAATAAATTGTATTTAAGAATTAGGCAAATATAATTTTCACCTGTTTACCAAAAACATGTCCTTTAGAAAAATATTAAAGGTCTATTCTGCCCAATGATATTTTAATGGCCGCGGTAAATTGACCGTGCAAAGGTAGCATAATAATTAGTCTTTTAATTGAAGGCTTGTATGAATGAATAGATGAAAAATTTTCTTTTTTAATTAAAATAGATTGAATTTAAAGTTTAAGTAAAAAATCTTAAATAAATAAGTGGGACGAGAAGACCCTATAGAATTTTAAATAAATTTATTTTACTAGAATTAAGAATTAATAACTAGAAAAATTGTTTTATTTTTTGTTGGGGTGACATTATAATAAATAAAACTTTAAATTAATTTTTCATAAATTAATGTTTAATTGATCCAGTTTTTTGATTATAAGATTAAATTACCTTAGGGATAACAGCGTTATTAGTTTGGAGAGTTCATATCGATAAATTAGATTGCGACCTCGATGTTGGATTAAGAGAAGAGTTTAAAGCAAAATTTAAATATTCTAGGTCTGTTCGACCTTTAATTTCTTACATGATCTGAGTTCAAATCGGCGTGAGCCAGGTTGGTTTCTATCTACTAATATTTTTTTGATATTAGTACGAAAGGACCATATTAAATAATTTAATTTATTCTATTTTAGCAAAAAGTGCATTAAATTTAGAATTTAATTATGTAATAATATTACATGTAGAAAATGTTTATAATTACTATTTTAATTACTGCTTTGTTTATTTTAATTGGTGTTGCATTTTTAACTTTGATGGAGCGCAAGATTTTGAGATATATTCAAATCCGAAAGGGTCCAAATAAAGTAGGATTTATTGGTATTTTACAACCATTTTCAGATGCTATTAAGTTATTTTTAAAAGAAAGAAATACACCAATGTTATCTAATTATTTAATTTATATAATTAGACCTGTATTGGGCTTATTTAATTCTTTACTATTATGAGTTGTTTACCCCTATTTAATCAATTGTGTTTCATTCAATATGGGTATAATATTTTTTTTTTGTTGTACAAGAATAGGAGTTTATAGTTTAATAATTACAGGCTGATCATCAAATTCTAATTACGCTATATTGGGTTGTATCCGATCAATTGCTCAAACTATTTCATATGAAGTTAGCCTTGTATTAATTATCTTGTGTCCTGTTGTGATAATTGAGAGCTTCAATTTAATTGAATTTTATTTTTTTCAACAATTCATATGATTAATATTTCTGTTTTTTCCCTTAAGAATTTGTTGAATTTCATCAGCGATAGCTGAAACTAATCGATCACCATTTGATTTTTCTGAGGGGGAATCAGAATTAGTTTCTGGATTTAATGTTGAATATAGAGGTGCAAGATTTGCATTTATTTTTTTAGCTGAATATACTAGAATTATTTTTATGAGTATAATATTTTGCTTAATATTTATAGGTAGAAAAATTAATTCTTTAGTTTTTCCTATTCAATTAACATTAATTTCATTTTTATTTATTTGAGTTCGAGGTACCTTACCTCGCTATCGTTATGACAAGTTAATATATTTAGCATGAAAATCATATTTACCAGTAAGTTTAAATTTATTGATTTTTTTCTTTATAATTAAATCTATTTTTTAATTCATTAAAAATTGTCTTAATATCTAAGTTAATAGAATAAATTCTTTTCCTTACTTTCAAAGTAAATGCTTTATTTATAAGCTAATTAACTAGTTAATTAATTTATCTCAAAAAGATTTAATTATTGGATCTAAAACAAAATATATAAAATAAATTGCTGTTAAAAGTATTCCGATCTTAATATATGGGTATTCAACAGGACAAGCCCCAATCCAAGTTAGTAAAATTAGAATAATGAACAAATACCAAAATAAGATCTGATTAATAGGATAATTTAATATCCCTATAAATTTTGAATTGTTTATGGAAGGAACAAAAATTAAAATAAAAATTGATATGAATAATGCAATTACTCCTCCTAATTTATTGGGAATAGATCGTAGGATTGCATATGCAAATAAAAAATATCATTCTGGTTGAATATGTTTTGGAGTAACTAATGGATTTGCTGGGATAAAATTATCAGGGTCACTTAATTTATATGGTTCAAGTATAATATAACAAAAAAAAATAACTAAAATTAATAAAAATCCTAGTATATCCTTAATGGAAAAATAAGGATGAAACGGAATTTTATCATTACTTGAATTAATTCCAAGTGGATTATTTGATCCCATAACATGCAAGAAAATAAGGTGTACAATTGTTAATGCTAAAACAATAAATGGTAAAATAAAATGGAAAGAATAGAATCGGGTTAATGTTGCATTATCAACAGCAAATCCTCCTCAAATCCAATTTACTAAAGCCGCCCCAAAATATGGAATTGCTGATAGCAAATTTGTAATGACTGTTGCTCCTCAAAATGATATTTGACCTCATGGAAGCACATAACCCAAAAAAGCAGTAGCTATTAAAATTAATAAAATGACTACTCCTACAGCTCAAGTTTCAAAATTTTTATATGAACCATAATATAGTCCCCGTCCAACATGTAAATAAACACAGATAAAAAATAATGAAGCTCCATTAGTGTGTGAAATTCGTAATACCCATCCATAATTAACATCACGACAAATATGTCTTAATCTATTAAATGCACTTATTACATCTGCATTATAATGTATTGATAAAAATAATCCAGTTAAAATTTGAACAACTAAACATATTCCTAATAACGATCCATAATTTCATCAATATGATAAGTTTGTAGCCGTTGGTAAATCAATTAGTGAATTATTTATTATTTTAATTAATGGGTGCGTACGTCGAGTGATACTTAACATTTGTTAAAATTTTCTTCGTAAAGGAGATAATTTAATTCTAATAATATTCACGACAACAATTAATGTAAATAAAAGATAAATAACTAACATGATAGTTATTATTCCTGAAGGAAATATATATAATTTTTTAATTATAAATCTATCAAATAAATTATTCATTTCCAGTAATTTATTAACACTATCTATCTTAAATCTAATAATATTTATAGTTGAAATCAAGATTCAAATAGTCATATTTGATATTAATAATTTTATTGAAAAATAAAATTTCTCATTTGAAGCAATTCTTGATATATATATAAATAAAATTAATATTCCTCCAATAAAAACAAGAAACAAAATATAAGAAAAAAAGTAGGAATTTATAAAAAATATGCAAATAATTCTGGTAAGTATTGTTTGTATCAATAAAATAGACCCTATTGATAATGGATGCTTCATAAAAATAAAATTTATTGATAATAAAATTGTAACTGATATTATAATCTTCATACAGAAGATAATTTAATAAAAATGTAAGCTTTGGATGCTTAAAATGACTCTTTATTCTCTTCTGAAGTTTTAAAATTATTAATTTATCTTAGATTTACAAGATCTAAATTTTTTCTTAAACTATTAAAACAAATGAGCTTATCATTACCTTTATTATATTTAATTATATTCATATCAGGCATTATCTCATTATGTTTAAATCGAAAACATATCATAATAAGTTTATTAAGATTAGAATTAATAATTTTAAGATTATTTTGTATATTTTCTGCATTTTTATCAATTGAATTAAATGATATATATATATTAATGGTTTTATTAACATTTAGTGTTTGTGAAGGAGTTGTAGGGTTATCAAGATTGATTAATCTGATTCGATCACACGGGAATGATCAATTATTATCAATATCTTTAAAAACATGTTAAAATTAATTTTATTTTCATTATTTTTAACCCCTTTATTGTTTAACATATGATTATTAAGAAATATATTGATCCTTTTAATACTATTTATCATCTTATTCTTCAGAAAAGATTTAATTATATTAAGATATAATATATATATAGATAATATTTCATATGGATTAATTATTCTTACAATTTGAATTACTTTTTTAATAATTAATTCTAGTCCCTTAAATAAATATAATAATATGAATTTATTTTTATTCATAGTATTATTATTAATAACATTATTAATTTTATCATTTTGTTCATATAATATTATGATATTTTATATTTTTTTTGAAACTAGTTTAATCCCTACTATAATTATTATTATAGGATGGGGGTATCAACCTGAGCGAGTGAATGCTAGATACTACTTATTGTTTTATACTTTATTTGCATCTCTCCCCATATTGGTTTCAATCATATTTATATATAGAAATAATATAACTAACATTATGATATTAATAAGATCAAATAATAGGTTTATTTATTTGGGGATAACATTAGCATTCATAGTTAAGGTCCCATTATTTATATGTCATTTTTGATTACCAAAAGCTCATGTTGAAGCACCTGTTTCTGGTTCTATAATTTTGGCTGGGATTCTTTTAAAATTAGGGACTTATGGCTTAATTCGTGTTATATATATTATGCCAATAATATTTATTAACTATAGATTTATCTGAATTTCTATTTCATTAATAGGGGGAATCATAATTAGATTATCTTGCATAATGCAAATTGATATAAAATCTATAATTGCATACTCTTCTGTGGCTCATATAAGATTAGTTATTGGAGGAATTATAACAATAAATATATGAGGTATAGTTGGAGCATATTTCATAATAATTGGACATGGTTTATGTTCATCTGCTTTATTTTGCTTAGTAAATATTTCTTATGAACGTTCAGGAAGACGTAGAATTCTAATTAATAAAGGAATATTAAGATTTATACCTTCAATAACTCTTATATGATTTCTCATATCTTCTAGAAATATTTCATGTCCTCCAACAATTAGTCTAGTAGGAGAAATTATAATTTTAAATAGATTAATGTCTTGAAATCCATTATGTATAATTTTCTTATCTTTTTCTTCGTTTTTATCAGCTTGTTATAGTTTATATTTATATTCTCATACCCAACATGGTATAATTTTCTCAGGTTGTTACTCCTTCAATTCTGGGAACGTGTGTGAATTTTTTTTAATTATAATACATTGAATCCCATTAAATTTAATTATTTTGAAATTAACATTGTTAATATAGTTCAATTAGTTTAAAATAAAACATTAAATTGTGGATTTAAAAATATAAATTTATATTGGATCATTACTAAAAATAAACTTAATATATATATATTCTTAATTTTATTAATTTTAAGATTAATAATACTAATTTTATCAATAAATATAATTATTTTTGATTACATAATTATAATAGAATGATTAATTATTACAATTAATTCATCTAATATTTATATAACATTAATTTTTGATTTTATATCAACCTTATTTCTTTCAACTGTTATGTTTATTTCATCAATAGTTATATTATATAGAGGTGAATATATAATAAGTGATAAATATATTAATCGATTTATTTATATTATTATAATATTTGTGATATCAATAATATTATTAATTGTTAGACCTAATATAGTAAGTATTCTCATTGGATGAGATGGATTAGGATTAGTATCATATTGTTTAGTTGTTTATTATCAAAATTTAAATTCTAGAAATGCTGGAATATTAACGGCACTAATAAATCGTATTGGTGATATCATAATTCTTTTATTAATTGCATGAATAATAAACTTTGGGTCTTGAAACTTTATATCTTTTATTGATAAAATAATAACGAGTCCAATAGTTATATTAATTATTATTGCAGGATTTACAAAAAGAGCTCAAATTCCTTTTTCTTCATGACTTCCAGCAGCTATAGCTGCTCCAACTCCAGTATCGGCCCTTGTTCATTCATCGACATTAGTTACTGCGGGAGTGTATTTAATTATTCGTTTCAGAAATTTAATTATATCATTTAATCTAATTCAAGTATTTTTAATATTATCAGTATTAACAATAATTATGTCAGGACTAGCTGCAAATTTTGAATTTGACTTAAAGAAAATTATTGCACTATCAACTTTAAGACAATTAGGAATTATAATAACAATTTTAATATTTGGTTATCCAATATTATCTTTTTTTCATCTTATTATCCATGCTTTATTTAAGGCATCACTTTTTTTATGTGCTGGGGTGTTAATCCATAGATTAATAAATAATCAAGATATTCGTATAATGGGTTGTATAAGCTATAATATACCAATAACTAGAACATTTATGAATATTGCTAATTTATCACTATGTGGTATACCTTTTATAAGAGGGTTTTATTCAAAAGATTTAATTATAGAAATAATATGCTTCAGAAATATTAACTTTTTAATTTTACTATTGATGTATGTTGGAATTGGAATAACATCTTTCTATTCTGCCCGATTAACATATTTTTCAATAAGTATAAATTTTAATTATTACAATTTTAGTTCACAAAACGAGTCATTTAATAGAATATTAAAGGGAATTATGATTTTATCTATTTATTCAATTTTATCAGGATCTATATTTAGATGAATCATGTTTAATAATCCTGTAATAATTATTCTTCCCATCGAAGGAAGGATAATAGCAATAGCTTTATCTTTTTTAGGATTATTAATTGGATACGAAATATCTATGGTTTCGTCTATAATAAAGAAATTTACAAGAGAATTTATAAGTTCCATATGATTTTTAAAACAACTATCAACCTTCCATACTCAATTTTTTATTTTAAAAAATTCATTTATATTTCAAAAATCAATTGATTTAGGATGAGGAGAAAAAATTGGACCTCAAGGCATAATTGAATTGATAAAATTAATTATAATATTTAATATTAATATAAGAAAAAATAATTTCAAAATTCAAATAATAACATTTATTGCTTGATTTTTAATTATTATTTATTTAAATAGCTTAAACATTAGAGCATAATATTGAAGATATTAAGGTAATAAATATTTTTAAATATTTACAAGGTTCTCCCTCTCTTTTCAATGAAAATGAAATGTTTTACAAACTTTATAAATAAGAAAAAAACGGAGTTTAACCGCTTTAAAAGCTAGTTAGCAGCTGCTTTTATTCCTATTTCCTTTTAATTGGAAATTATATGTTCAATAACTTTATTAACAATAAAGTGCCTTATCTTTGGCTTCAATTAATAAACAAAGGAACAAAGATTCTTTTTTTAGGTCGAAACTAAATGTATTTATTACTTCATTGTCTTTAAGAATGGCTAATAAGCACCTATTGATTGCAATTCAATAATTATAATTAAATACATTCCTATTAAACTCAATTTAACATATTATTTTTTCATTCATGATATAAGCCTAACGTTAAAAATAATAAAAATAATAGTATCACTAAATAAATTTCAATAATATTAATAGTTGTTATTACAATAATTATGGGCATAATAATTACTAATTCAACGTCAAAAATAAGGAAAATAACTGCAATTATAAAAAAATGTCTTGAAAAAGGAATTCGGGATGACTCAAAAGGATCAAATCCACATTCAAAGGGAGATGATTTTTCACGATCAATAATTGATTTAGTTGACACAAAATATAAAAAAGTTATTAAAGTAAATAAAATTAATAGTATTATAACACAATAAATTATAACATTGAAAATTATTCTATTTAAAAATTAATCCTTTTAATTGGAAGTTAAATATACCTATATACTAATAGAATATTTATCTACCTCATCAATAAATTGATACATATAAAAATAGTCAAACAATATCAACAAAATGTCAATACCAGGCAGCTGCTTCAAAACCAAAATGATGGATTCTAGAGAAATGAAATTTCAATTGACGTAATAAACAGATTATAATAAATGTTCTCCCAATAATAACATGGATCCCGTGGAATCCTGTTGATACAAAAAATGTTGATCCATACACAGAGTCTGAAATACAAAATGATGATTCAAAATATTCATATATTTGAAGAATAGTAAAATATATTCCTAATATTAAAGTTAATAAAATACCATAAATAGATTCATTATATTTACTTTCTATTATGGAATGATGAGCTCACGTAATTGTTACCCCAGAACACAATAAAATTATAGTATTTAATAAAGGAATTTGTATTGGATTGAAAGGCATGATTCCAGAAGGAGGCCAACTTATCCCAATTTCTATAACAGGTCTTAATCTTCTATGAAAAAATCCCCAAAAGAAAGAAATAAAAAAGAAAATTTCTGATACAATAAATAAAATCATCCCTAATTTTAAACCTCTCACTACAATTATTGTATGAAGTCCTATAAACGTCCCTTCGCGCGAGACATCACGTCATCATTGAATTATAGTTAAAATCAAAATTAAAAATCCAAAGAATAATAAAATAAAATTTTGTATATGAAATATTATTACTATTCCAGAAACAAAAGTTATAGCCCCGATTGACCCTGTTAAAGGTCATGGTCTGCAGTCAACTAAATGATATGGATGATTATTCATTAAGATACTTCTCTATAATATAAAGTTCTTAGAACTGTAAAAACATAAGATTGAATCACACAAACTGCTGATTCAAATAATATCAACAGTATCTGAATTAAAATAATTAGATTTATATAAATTTCTAATTTAATTGATCTATTTCCTAATAATGTTATTAGTAAATGACCAGCAATCATATTTGCTGTTAAACGGACAGCCAAAGACCCTGGTCGAATTAAATTTCTGACAGTTTCAATACATACTATGAAAGGTATTAAAATTATTGGGGTTCCTATTGGAACTAAATGACAAAACATATGATTTGTATTATTAAGAAATCCAAATAAAATAAAAGTTAACCAAAGAGGAAGAGCTAAACTAAGAGAAAATACTAAATGTCTTGATCTAGTGAAAATATATGGAAACAATCCAAGAAAATTGTTGAATAGAATGAAAATAAATAAAGAACAAAACAATAATGATCTACCAAAAGATCCTGAACTTATTAATAAATTTAATTCAAAACTTATTGTGCTTAACATTTTATTAATAGAAATTATATAGCGACTAGGAATATATCAAAACCCCATAGGTATAAATAATAATAAAATTAATGAGCTTAATCAATTTAATGAAAATAATCCTGTTGATGGATCAAAAGTTGAAAATAAATTTGTTATCATAATCAATTATATAAATTATTAAAATTATTAGTTAGATTTATTCTTGGAATTTTCATAAAAGAAAAATAAATAAAAGTTATAATTAAAGTAATAATTAACAAGAAAAACAAAACCAGAAAACATCAATTTATTGGAGATATTTGTGGAATAGAAAAATACCATCACTTAGTTTCTTGAATCTGACAGATTGATGTTTTATAATAAACTAACTTTTCACCATTAAAAGTAATCGTTAATTACTATAAATTGGTTTAAGAGACCATCACTTACTTTCAGCCACTTAATGAATAACTTATTAATCAATTAATAAAACAATTTATATCAATTCTTTCAATGACAATAGGTATAAATCTATGATTTGCTCCACAAATTTCAGAACATTGACCAAATGACATACCAGGTCGATTAATAAGTATTCTTGCTTGATTTAATCGACCAGGCACAGCGTCCACTTTAATTCTTATAGATGGTATAGCTCATGAATGAATAACATCAAATGATGAAACCAATAATCGAATTTGTGTACTAAAAGGTAAAATCGTTCGATTATCTACTTCTAATAAGCGGAATTCTCTAATTAATATTTCGTTTTGAGATTTTATATAAGAATCAAATTCAATATTTAAAAAATCTGAATATTCATATGTTCAATACCATTGATGACCAATAATTTTTAAAGTTATTAAAGGCCTATTAATTTCATCCAATAAATATAGTAATCGTAAGGATGGAAATGCAATAAAAATCAAAGTTAAAGCTGGAAGAAGTGTTCAAAAAAATTCAATTAATTGTCCCTCTAATAAAAATCGATTAATGATATTATTAAATATGATAACTGTTATTATATAAGTAACAATTAAAGTAATAATAATTAAAATAGTTAAAGTATGATCATGAAAAAATATTAACTGTTCTATTAATGGTGATATAGCATCTTGCATATTAATATAAGATCAATTAGTAATTTCTAACAAAAATTATTTTATATATGAATCTTAAATTCATCGCACTTCATCTGCCATATTAGAATTGAACTAATAATGGAATTTCACTATATGAGTGCTCAGACGGAGGAAGTTTATGTAATCATTCAATAGAAGAACTTATATTAATTGAATATAAAATTAATCGATGTGAAATAAATCTCTCTCAAATAATAAACAATAAAAATAAAATTCCAATAAATGAAATTCTTCTTCCAATAGAAGATATAATGTTTCATGATGTAAATGCATCAGGATAATCTGAATACCGACGTGGTATACCTCTCAGTCCTAAAAAATGTTGAGGGAAAAAAGTTAAATTTACTCCAACAAATATAATCAAAAAATGAGTTTTTAATCAATTAGAATTTAAAGATAATCCAGTAAATAAAGGATATCAATGAATAAATCTCCCCAAAATTGCAAACACTGCACCTATTGATAATACATAATGAAAATGAGCTACAACATAATATGTATCATGTAATACAATATCAATTGATGAATTAGCTAAAATTACCCCAGTCAACCCACCAATAGTAAAAAGAAAAACAAAACCTATTGCTCATAAAATTGAAGGTCTTATCTTGATTTTAACTCCTCTCAGAGTCGCTAATCATCTAAAAACTTTAATTCCAGTTGGAACAGCAATAATCATTGTAGCAGAAGTAAAATAAGCTCGTGTATCAACATCTATACCAACCGTAAATATATGATGTGCTCAAACAACAAATCCTAAAATACCAATCGATATTATAGCATAAACTATTCCTAGTGACCCAAAAGATTCAATTTTTCCTCTCTCTTGAGTAATAATGTGAGAAATTAGTCCAAATCCAGGTAAAATTAAAATATATACTTCAGGATGTCCAAAAAATCAAAACAGGTGTTGGTATAAAATTGGATCTCCTCCACCTGAAGGATCAAAAAAAGAAGTATTCAAATTCCGATCAGTTAGTAATATTGTAATTGCACCAGCTAAAACTGGTAATGAAAGCAACAATAAAAAAGCAGTAATTAATACCGCTCATACAAATAAAGGCAAACGATCCATATATATTCCCGTTGATCGTATATTAAAAATTGTTCTAATAAAGTTAACTGCACCTAAGATTGAGCTAGCCCCAGCCAAATGTAAAGAAAAGATAGTTAAATCAACACAAGATCCTGAATGTGCAACACCTCTTGACAACGGAGGGTAGACTGTCCAACCAGTACCTGCACCTCTATCAACTATTCTGCCAATTAATAATAATGTTAATGAAGGTGGTAATAATCAAAAACTTATATTATTTATTCGAGGAAAAGCCATGTCAGGAGCACCAATTATCAAAGGAACCAATCAATTTCCAAATCCTCCAATTATAACTGGCATCACTATAAAAAAAATCATAATGAAAGCATGAGCAGTAACAATCACATTATAAATTTGATCATCTCCAATAAAAGATCCAGGAATGCCTAATTCAACACGAACAAGAACTCTTAAAGTTGTACCCACTATTCCTGATCAAATCCCAAAAATGAAATATAATGTTCCAATGTCTTTATGATTAGTTGAGAAAAATCACTTATTCATAACTAATCATTAATTTATCCCCAATTGAGATGACTGAATCAGGTAATAAACTGTAAATTTATTTATGGATATATCTTCCTCTCAATAACCTAATCCTTCTTTTTTCTTCTCTTTCTTCTCTCCTTTTTTGTTCCTTCTTTTTTCTTCTCTTTCTTCTCTCCTTTTTTGTTCCTTCTTTTTTCTTCTCCTTTTTCTTCTCTTCCTTTCCCCTTCCTTCCTTTTTCTTCTCCTTTTTCTTCTCTTTTTTCTTCTCTTTCTTCTCCTTTCCTTCTCCTTTTTCTTCCCTCCTTTCCCCTTCCTTCTTTTTTTTCTTTTTTCTTCTCTTTTTTCTTCTCTTTTTTCTCCTTTTTCTTCTCTTTTTTCTCCTTTTTCTTCCCTCCTTTCCCCTTCCTTCTTTTTTTTCTTTTTTCTTCTCTTTTTTCTTCTCTTTTTTCTCCTTTTTCTTCTCTTTTTTCTCCTTTTTCTTCTCTTCCTTCCTTCCTTTTTCTCTTTCTTCTCCTTTCCTTCTCCTTTTTCTTCCCTCCTTTCCCCTTCCTTCTTTTTTCTTCTCCTTTTTCAGTCTTATATTTAACAATAATATTAAATTGCAAATTTAAAGGTGATTAAAAATCTAAGGCTTACAAGAGATTATATTTTTAACTTTGAAGGATAATAGTTTTATTAACTTAAAACCTTATTAATTCATAATATTAAATAAGGCTACGACTATAAATCCAATCAATAGAGAATTCACTATAAATAATGTATTATTTAATCTTAAATCTGATATTTTTAAAGATATGTTGTTTATCATTAAACCTGCTATTATAATTCGTAAATAATAAAATAATACTAATAAAGCAGTTATTACTAAAATTAAACATAAAAAATACATTTTATTAATCAAAAGACAATAAATTATCATAAATTTCGGGAAAAATCCTAAAAATGGTGGCAACCCACCTATTGACATAAAAATAATTATTAACATTAATGATTTAATCCTATTGTTAAACAAAATAAAAATTTGATTTAAATAATTCATATTATTTATTCAAAACAGATAGCAAGTCAAAAATAAAGAGAGGGAATAAATTAAAAAATATACCAGCCATATATAATTTATTAATATAACCCCTCTAAAAATTCAACTTAAATTATAAATTGATGAATATGCTAAAATTTTTCGAATTGATGAATAACACAGCCCCCCCAATGAGCCCCAAATACATGATAAAACAATAAATAAAATCAATCTTATGTCTAAATAACTCAATAAAATAATGGGAATAAATTTCTGAATAGTTATAATTAAAAAGGACACTAATCAAGACAGCCCATCAATTACTGAAACATACCAATAATGAAATGGAGGAGATCCAATTTTAATTATTAAACTAATTACAATAAAATATTTTACTTGAAATAATATTCCTAAAATAATAACAAATAGGAATAATAGTCTTGAACCCATTCTCTGAATAATAAAATATTTAATTATTGACTCAGATGAGTAAATTCTCATTTTATTCATTATAAAAGGCAAAAATGATACTATATTTATTTCGATTCCTATTCAACAACCCAGCCAGTTGTTTGAACAAATCGCTAATATAATACCAAAAAACAAGAATGCCACAAATACTATATAAGAAGAATTTTTTTTAATTAAAAAGAGGATAATTTTCCATAAATGAGGTATGAACCCATTAGCTTAATTTTAGCTTATCTTTTATATGTTATAGTTTATGAAGAACATTAATTTTTGGTATTAAAAGACAGTTTAATTCTGTTAACATAATAAGAGTATAATACTACATAATTTATTCTATCAAAATAACCCTTTTTGATCAGGCATCTTATT